TCTAGTCAAAGTAACGCAACTAAGAGCTCCCAATTGAAGTAGTAATATTATTGAATCATCAGAACTACTTCGATATCTATTTTATAGTTCCTATCCACAGAGTTTTTGTGAATTCATAGAATTCATACAACTTTTTGTTTTTCCATTTCTTTCTTTGTTCCGAACCATTCTTTGAATTCGAACTCTTCGTTCTTTTTCTTGATTGAATTTCTTTATTCAATATTGAATTGAATTCACAGTTACAAATGAAACGGAAGGACTTTTATTGGAATCCCTACCCCAATTCTCAGTAATAGGAGGGCAGATTAGATATATCTTTTAGCTCATATATAACTAGCCTACTATTACATATACATGTCTTTCTTCCATAACGTAAACCAACTATTTGTATCTTGGATTCAGTCGTATTTTAAAAACATTTTTCGAAACATCTATAAAGGAAAGTTGGCTTATAGCGATTATATATATTACATATACCTAGTTTGATCCCACTCTTCTAACGAAACCATTTTCTCTTGAATCTCATTTTTTGTAAACCCCTATCTTCCTTTTATTTAATTTAGAATTTAGCATTATCCCACATGGATACAATCAATCTAAATGGGCGAATTTCTTAGTCTAAATCATTGCATAGAAATATAAGTCTTTGGTTGATCTAAGTTCATGTAATTTATTCTTTATTAATATTTTCTTTTGGTCAATCTTTGAATTGAATAAAACCGACTGAAATGGGAATCGCTCTATAGAACCTAATTTTTTTTTTACAATTCCCTAATATCGTAATCTTTTTTACTATTCTTCTAGATCTTATAGATAGATAGATCTTATAGACTTTTTTGTCTATTTATGTGTATATTTATGTTCACGAAGAAGATTATCTCGAGCAAGGCATAGATTACCTTACACTAAGCTAAAAAAGACTATTTCGAAATTTAGTCAATGGTGTCCCTCCATGGATTCACCTATATAAGCCGCAGCTAAAGTTGCAAAAATAAGAGCTTGAATACCACTTGTAAATAATCCAAGGAACATGACAGGTATAGGAACCACTGAAGGTACTAAAGAAACAAGAACAACAACTACTAATTCATCCGCTAATATATTTCCAAAAAGTCGAAAGCTAAGTGATAAAGGTTTTGTGAAATCTTCTAAAATGTTAATGGGTAAAAGGATTGGAGTTGGTTGTATGTATTTACCGAAATAACCTAATCCTTTTTTGCTAAGGCCCGCATAAAAATATGCTATTGACGTAAGTAAAGCTAAAGCAACGGTAGTATTTATATCATTCGTGGGTGCGGCTAACTCCCCATGAGGTAACTCTATGATTTTCCAAGGTAAAAGCGCCCCTGACCAATTAGAAACAAAAATAAATAGAAACAAAGTTCCAATAAAGGGAACCCATGGACCATATTCCTCTCCAATCTGGGTTTTGCTCACATCTCGAATAAATTCAAGGATATATTCGAAGAAATTCTGACCGTCAGTAGGAATGGTTTGTGGATTCCGAACAGTTACAATGGCTGAACCTAATAAGATAACAATTACAACCCAAGAAGTAATAAGTACTTGGGCATGGACTTGGAAACCGCCTATTTTCCAATAGAAATGCTGGCCTACTTCCACACCAGATATTTCATATAACCCTTTTAATGTGTTAATGGAATATGATAGAACATTCATATTGTCCTCTGAAAGAAAGAAAACTTTACAAGAAATTATTTTGATTCAACCGTCTTTTTTTCGACTTGCTCACTTGAATTGTATATTTTAGATACCAACTAATCACATAATATCCCCAGTTTTTTATCTCTTTTATGAGATTCAGAAATAGTAACGGATTCCGTCAATCTATGGAATTCAAAAAAGAATTTATTTATCTTATTATTAATCAGGGATTTCGTATATAGCTAGAACGCCCTTCACAAATCGCAAATACTAATTTGTTAAGAATTAATCGGATTGAAGCTATAGCGTCATCATTCGCTGGAATCGAAATATCTGTGAGATCCGGGTCACAGTTTGTATCAATTAAACAAATTGTTGGAATTCCCAAAGTGATACATTCTTGAAGAGCCATATATTCTTCTTGCTGATCAACGATTATTACAATATCGGGTAACCCTGTCATATATTTAATCCCGCCCAAATATGTTTGCAAGTGAAATAACTGTCTCTTTAATCGAGCCGCATCCCCTTTCGGAAGGCGGTGGATTCCCCCTGTCTTTTGTTCCATTCTCAAGTCCCTGAACTTTTGAAGTCTCATTTCTGTAGTGGACCAATTCGTTAAAAGGCCGCCTAGCCATTTTTTATTAACATAATGACACCGAGCTCTTATTGCAGCCCGCGCTACTGGATCAGCTGCTTTATTTTTGGTACCAACAATTAAGAATTGTTTTCTCCTACTTGCTGCATCAAAAACCAAATCACACGCTTCTGATAAAAAACGAGCAGTTCTAGTAAGATTTGTAATATGAATACCCTTACGCTTTGCAGAGATATA